AATCAGAAAAAAGAGGCGGACATAAGAGAAAAAAAGCGGAAAAGAGAGGAAAAAGCGCGTATAGAACTAGCGGAAGCCTGGGATAGCATTCTATTTGCTCAAGTACTAAGAGGTTTTTTGTTAGTAACTCAATCAATTCTTAGAAAATATATTGTCTTACCCTCATTGATAATAGCTAAAAATATTATCCGTATGCTATTATTTCAATTTCCTGAATGGTCCGAGGATTTAAAAAATTGGAATAAAGAGATGCATATAAAATGCACCTATAATGGTGTTCAATTATCAGAAAAAGAATTTCCAAAAAACTGGTTAACAGACGGTATTCAGATAAAGATCTTATTTCCTTTTCGTCTGAAACCGTGGCACACATCTAGGTTACAATCCCCTAAAAAAGATTCAATAAAAAAGAACGGACAACAAAATGATTTTTGTTTTTTAACGGTTTGGGGAATGGAGGCTGAACTGCCTTTTGGTTCTCCCCGAAAACAACTTTCTTTTTTTGAACCCATTTTTATAAAAGAACTAGAAAAAAAAATGAAAAAATGGAAAAAGAAGCGTTTTCAAATTCTAAGAGTTTTAAAAGAAAGAACAAACTTGTTTCTAAATATCTCAAAAGAAACAAAAAAATGGGTCATAAAAAACATTCTATTTTTAAAAGAAATAATAAAAGAACTTTCACAAAGAAACCCAATTCGATTATTAGAATTGAAAGAAATATACGAGTTGAATGAAGCTAAAAAAGAAAAAAATTCGATAATAAGTAATCGAATGATCCACGACTCGTCCATTGTAATTCGATCTATGGATTGGACAAATTTTTCATTGAGAGAAAAAAAAATGAAAGATCTGACTGATAGAACAAAAACAATACTAAATAAAATTGAAAAAATTAGAAAAGATACGAAAAAAGAGTTTCTAAATCCCGAAATAAATATTAGCCCTAACAAAATAAGTTATGATGATAAAATATTAGAATATCACAAAAGGATTTTTAAGATATTAAAAAAAAAAAATGTACGATTAATTCGTAAATCGCATCATTTTCTAAAATTTTTCGTTGAAAAGATAAACATAGATATCTTTCAACGTATGATTAATATCCCGAGGATTAATGCGCAACTTTTTTTGGATTCAATAAAAAAAATTATTAATAAATACATTTACAATAATGAAGCAAATCAAGAAAGAATTGATAAAACAAATCAAAGTATAATTCACTTTATTTCAACTATAAAAAAGTCACTTTATAATATTAGTAATAAGAATGGAAAGATCTTTTGGGACTCGTCGTATTTGTCGCAAGCATATTTATTTTACAAATTATCACAAACACAAATTATTAACTTATCTAAGGTAAGACCTATCTTTCAATATCACGGAACATCCCTTTTTCTTAAGAATGAAATACAGGATTATTTTGTTAAAGTTGTGGGAGCACAAGAAATATTCCATTCCGACTTAAAACAAAAGAATCTTCAAAATTCGGGAATGAATCAATGGAAAAATTGGTTAAGGGGTCATTATCAATACGATTTATATCCGATTAGATGGTCCAAATTATTACCACACAAATGGCGAAATAGAGTCAATCAAGGTCCTAAAAATAAAGATTTTAACCAATGTTATTCATATGAAAAAAACCGATTAATTGATTACAAAAAACAAAGTGATTTTGAAACATACTACTCATTACCGAATAAAAAGGAGAATAAAAAAAAAATATATATATATGATCTTTTATCATCTAAATCTCTTATTTATGAAGATAATAAGGATTCATATATTTATGAATTACCAGTACAAGTAAAAACTAATCAAGAAATATCTTATAAGTACAACACAGATAAATGGAAATTTTTTGATATACTGACATGTATCTCTATGAATAATTATCTAGTAGAAGATGATATTTTAGATATGGAAAAAAATCCGGATAGAAAATATTTAGATTGGAGAATGCTTCATTTTTGTCTTAAAAAGAAGGCCGGTATTGGAGCCTGGATCAATATTGAGGCTGACACAAACAGTAATAAAAATACTAAAACTGGGGTTAATTATTTGAAAAAAATTGAAAAAATCGATAAGAAAAGTTTTTTTTATCTCACAATTAATCAAGATCAAGAAATCAACCCATCCAACAAAAAAAAAAAAATATTTTTTGATTGGATGAGAATCAATGAAGAAATACTAAGTCGTTCAATATCCAATCTGGAACTTTGGTTCTTTCCAGAATTTTTGATACTTTATAATGCATATAAGATTAACCCGTGGATCATACCAATCAAATTACTTCTTTTAAATTTGAATGTAAATGAAATTGTTAGTAAAAATAAAAAACTAATTAGAAAGAAAAAAAGAGCTCTTTTTATAGAAAAAACTCTTGAATTAGAAAATCGAAATAAAGGAGAAAAGGAATCCGTGGCCGAAGAGGATCTTGAATCAGCTCTCTCAAACCACAAAAAGTATGTTCAAGAAGATTCCGCGGGAACAGATGCGAAAAAACGTATAAATAAAAAGCAATACAAGAAAAACACGGAAGCAGAGCTTGATTTCTTACTAAAAAGATATTTTCGTTTTCAATTGAGATGGGATGATTCCTTAAATCAAAGAATGATCAATAACATCAAAGTATATTGTCTCCTGCTTAGACTGATAAATCTCAGAGAAATTGCTATATCCTCTATTCAAAGGAGAGAAATGAGTCTGGATATTCTGATAGTTCAGAAGGGTTTAACTCTTACAGAATTAATGAAAAGGGGAATATTGATTATCGAACCGGTTCGTCTGTCTGTAAAAAATGATGGACAATTTATTATGTCTCAAACCATAGGTATTTCATTAGTTCATAAGAATAAGTACCAAATTAATCAAAGATACCAAGAAAAAGGCTATGCTGATAAGAAGAGTTTTGATGAATCCATTGCAATACATCAAAAAACGACTGAAAATAGAGCGGGTAATCATTATGATTTGCTTGTTCCTGAAAATATTTTATCCCCTAGAGGTCGTAGAGAGTTCAGAATTCAAATTTGTTTCAATTCTCGGAATAGAAATGATATCCATAGAAATACGGCATTTTACAATGCAAATAAGGTGAAAAATTGTGATCTTGTTTTAGATAAAAGCAAACATCTTGATAGATATAAAAATAAACTAAATAAATTAAAGTTCCTTCTTTGGCCGAATTATCGATTAGAAGATTTAGCTTGTATGAATCGTTATTGGTTTGATACCAATAATAGCAGTCGTTTTAGTATGCTAAGAATCCATATGTATCCACAATTGCAAATTTGTTAATGCTACATTTTCCCTATATTTCCCGTACTATGGTATATGAAGACAAAGAAATACACATATGGAACTGTCTTACATTCCGATAGATGATATTCATTTAATTCAATGACGTATCTATTCGATTAAGAAATGAATCAAGAAAATATTCTTATTTAAATTTAGATTTTAAGTCTAGATATTTTTTGTGCGTGCAGAAATATATCATCCTTTTGTATACCTATCTGAATCCAATTTTTAAAATTGGATTGCTTATTAATAAATTTGATTTGAAAAAAAAAGAATAGAAATTCTTAATGAAATTAAGATTATTATGTATATCAAATTTAAATGAGTGACATTCTTATTACTGATAAATAAAAATTTATAAAAAAGAAAAAGGTGGGGAAGAGGATTTCATTTTATGGTAAAAAATTCATTCATCTCGGTTATTTCGCAAGAAGAAAAAAAAGAAAACGTAGGATCCGTTGAATTTCAAGTATTCAGTTTCACCAATAAGATACGAAGACTTACTTCACATTTTGAATTTCACAAAAAAGACTATTTATCTCAAAGAGGTCTACGTAAAATTCTGGGAAAACGCCAACGATTACTTTCTTATTTAACAAAGAAAAATATAATGCGTTATAAAGAATTAATTAATCAATTGGATATTCGGGAGTCAAAAACTCATTAATTTTAAAAGTCATTTAAAATTATTTGATTTATTATATCTTAAATTTTTATGAACTTATTTTCATTTTCAGCAATTCATGGAAAAATGAATCGAGGAAAAACTTATGAATGGACCAACTACAAGAAAAGACCTCATGATAGTCAATATGGGACCTCACCACCCATCAATGCACGGTGTTCTTCGACTCATCCTTACTTTGGATGGTGAAGATGTTATTGACTGTGAACCAATATTGGGTTATTTACACAGAGGGATGGAAAAAATTGCGGAAAACCGAACTATTATACAATATCTACCTTATGTAACACGTTGGGATTACTTAGCTACTATGTTCACAGAAGCAATAACCGTAAATGGTCCAGAACAGTTGGGAAATATTCAAGTACCTAAAAGAGCCAGCTATATCAGAGTAATTATGTTGGAGTTGAGTCGTGTAGCTTCTCATCTGTTATGGCTTGGCCCTTTTATGGCGGATATTGGCGCACAGACTCCCTTCTTCTATATTTTCAGAGAAAGAGAATTAGTATATGATCTATTCGAAGCAGCCACCGGTATGAGAATGATGCATAATTTTTTTCGTATCGGGGGGGTCGCGGCTGATCTACCTCATGGCTGGATAGATAAATGTTTGGATTTCTGCGATTATTTTTTGACAGGGGTTGCTGAATATCAAAAACTTATTACACAAAATCCTATTTTTTTAGAACGAGTTGAGGGGGTAGGCATTATTTGTGGAGAAGAAGTAATCAATTGGGGTTTATCCGGACCAATGCTGCGAGCTTCCGGAATACCGTGGGATCTTCGTAAAGTTGATCATTATGAGTGTTATGACGAATTTGATTGGGAAGTTCAGTGGCAAAAAGAAGGAGATTCATTAGCTCGTTATTTAGTCAGACTTGGTGAGATGACGGAATCCATAAAAATTATTCAACAAGCTTTGGAAGGAATTCCTGGGGGGCCCTATGAGAATTTAGAAATACGGTGTTTTGATCGAGAAAGGTATCCGGAATGGAATGACTTTGAATATCGATTCATTAGTAAAAAACCTTCGCCAACTTTTGAGTTGGCGAAACAAGAACTTTATGTGAGAGTCGAAGCCCCAAAAGGGGAATTGGGCATTTTTCTGATAGGGGATCAGGGTGGTTTTCCTTGGAGATGGAAAATTCGACCGCCGGGTTTTATGAATTTGCAAATTCTTCCTCAGTTAGTTAAAAGAATGAAATTGGCCGATATTATGACAATACTAGGTAGCATAGATATCATTATGGGAGAAGTTGATCGTTAAAATGATAATTGATACACCAGAAGTACAAGATATCAATTCTTTTTCTAGATTGCAATTCTTACAAGAAGTCTATGGAATTCTATGGGCGCTTGTCCCTATTTTGACTACTGTATTGGTAATTACAATAGGCGTACTTGTAATTGTATGGTTAGAAAGAGAAATATCCGCAGGGATACAACAACGTATTGGACCTGAATATGCCGGTCCTTTGGGAGTTCTTCAAGCTTTAGCAGATGGTACAAAACTACTTTTTAAAGAAAATCTTCTTCCATCTAGAGGTAATACTCGTTTATTCAGTATCGGACCATCTATAGCAATCATAGCAATTTTACTAAGCTATTCAGTAATTCCTTTTGGTTATCGCCTTGTTTTAGCCGATCTCCATATCGGTGTTTTTTTATGGATTGCCATTTCAAGTATTGCTCCCATCGGACTTCTTATGTCAGGATATGGATCAAATAATAAATATTCCTTTTTAGGTGGTCTACGAGCTGCTGCTCAATCAATTAGTTATGAAATACCATTAACTCTATGTGTATTATCAATATTTCTACGTGTGATTCGTTGAGACATAAACTTCTCCCACTTTTTTTTTCGAGAAAAGGGGTGAAATGGATTGAATAGATATCTTCATTTTTATATTCATTATTCGGATTAATGAACTAAATCAGATAGTTATATGAGTGAAAGAAAACAGCTTATATAAATAAAAATTAGCAGTCCAAATATTGAGTCTCATTTTCTATGTATAAGAGTTAAGCAGAAATAAACATAGGTGCAAGAGAACCGTTATCCCAAGATTGGTTCACTAGTCATCCTGTCTTGAAGCGGACTCAAAAGATCGACCGTATTGAGTTTTCACTATTATTTGTATGTATTACCATATATGTATTACCATAACACGGCCAATTGAACAAAAATGAGTGAGTGGATGGTTAGAAACACCAAGATATACAAAGGATTAGTAAAGAAGATTTAAAAAATTATCCAAAAGAAAAGTAAATTTTTGTAAAATACATAATATAAAAAGAATACGAATTGGGGCCTTAAGTTTGTAGAAATGATCAGGCAATACTCCCCACGATTCCGATCCAGAGTATGCGCCTATCCACCCATTAAATAAATGATTATCGGAAACGAAATAATCCCTTATTTAGTAAGTCCACCCTTTCTCAAAAAGAAGAACAGGAACAAAAAAATGGAAAGAATCCAATTACAACAAAAAAAAGAGATCTTTTTTAGTCTTTCTTATCTCCATCTATTCCTATATTCATTTTCTTTCCAATATCCCTAGTGATGGAGATAGAATTCGTACACGAATTCATAAACTAATGGAATAGGCTTTTTTTCGTAATTGAAAACGATGGGTTATTGATATTTATAATAAAGAGTATTTTAGTGAAGAATTAAGTTATTACTTAACAAAGAAAAATTTTAATTATTAAAGGATGAGATCAATTCAGAAGTACCCCTTTTTTCTTTACTTTATTATTTCTTTACTTTATTATTAGAACAGACAGAATTCAATTGGGTTAATTTGGGGTGGGGACACACGATAGATTTTTATACTATACTACAAAAAATACATATCAAGATAAGATAAATAATACCGACACGCTCCTTAGATTTATTTATAGCCCTCGAGGAGCCGTATGAGGTGAAAATCTCATGTACGGTTCTGTAATAGCGATAAGAACAGTGATGTTCTTGCCGACTATGATTATCTAACAGTTCAAGTACAGTTGATATAGTTGAGGCTCAATCAAAATATGGTTTTTGGGGGTGGAATTTGTGGCGTCAACCTATAGGGTTTGTTATTTTTCTAATTTCTTCCTTAGCAGAATGCGAGAGATTACCTTTTGATTTACCAGAAGCGGAAGAAGAATTAGTAGCGGGTTATCAAACCGAGTATTCGGGTATAAAATTTGGTTTATTTTACGTTGCTTCCTATCTAAATCTATTAGTTTCTTCATTATTTGTAACAGTTCTTTACTTGGGTGGTTGGGATATCTCGATTCAATACATATTCGTTTATGAGTTTTTTGAAATAAATAAAGCGTATGAAGTCTTTGGAATGATAATTAGTATCTTTATTACATTAGCTAAAACCTATCTGTTCTTGTTCATTTCTATAACAACAAGATGGACTTTACCCCGACTAAGAATAGACCAACTATTAAATCTTGGATGGAAATTTCTTTTACCTATATCTCTCGGTAATCTATTATTAACAACTTCTTTTCAACTCTTTTCACTGTAAAGGAATACCAAATTCTATATTCACAACTTGCTCAAACAAGAGAAAGAAACAAACATAAAATTCTTTAGAGATATTACAATATGTTCCCTATGGTAACTGGGTTCGTGAATTATAGTCAACAAACAGTACGAGCTGCAAGGTACATTGGTCAAAGTTTCATGATTACGTTATCCCATGCAAATCGTTTGCCTGTAACTATTCAATATCCTTACGAAAAATTAATCACATCGGAGCGTTTCCGCGGTCGAATCCATTTTGAATTTGATAAATGCATTGCTTGTGAAGTATGTGTTCGTGTATGTCCTATAGATCTACCCGTTGTTGATTGGAAATTGGAAACGGATATTCGAAAGAAACGATTGCTTAATTACAGTATTGATTTCGGGATCTGTATATTTTGTGGTAACTGCGTTGAATATTGTCCAACAAATTGTTTATCAATGACTGAAGAATACGAACTTTCTACTTATGATCGTCACGAATTGAATTATAATCAAATTTCTTTGGGTCGTTTACCAATGTCAATAGTTGATGATTATACAATTAGAACAATTTTGAATTCGCCTAAAATTCAAGTCTAAAATAAGGAAATCCCTTGATTAAAGATTAATTGATTTAAGAGTAATTGGAAATTACTAAGGTTCCGTTTTGATTTAAAGAAATGAGGTTTCTTTCGTTTTGTTTGTTTGGTCAATACCCACAAATCCAAACTATTGATTCATGAGAGTTGCAGCTCAATTTAGATTGAATCCATATATTTCGAAATATATAGTTTCGAACTACTCTTTCAGATCACAAATAAGATTAATCCAATAATTGTACCTGCATTAATTCACACCCCTTAAGATTTAATTAGGAATTTATTATGCATTTTTTTTCCTCGTCAGATCAATAAGGTCATGAAAAAGATTTCGATTTATTTATCTCTTATTTTACTATATATAATGGATTTGCCTGGACCGATACGTGATTTTCTTGTAGTCTTGTTGGGATCAGGTCTTATATTAGGAAGTATGGGAGTACTATTACTTACCAACTCCATTTACTCTGCTTTTTCGTTGGGACTGGTTCTTGTTTCTATATCCTTATTCTATATTCTAGCAAACTCCCATTTTGTAGCTGCTGCGCAACTCCTTATTTACGTGGGAGCTATAAATGTTTTAATCATATTTGCTGTGATGTTCATGAAGGGTTCAGAATATTCCAAAGATTTTAATCTTTGGACCGTTGGGAGTGGATTTACTTTTCTGATTTGTACAAGTATTTTTGTTTCACTAATGACTACTATTCTAGATACGTCATGGTATGGGATTATTTGGACTACAAGATCAAACCAGATTCTAGAGCAAGATTTGATAAGTAATAGTCAACAAATTGGAATTCATTTATCAACATATTTTTTTCTTCCATTTGAACTCATTTCGATCATTCTTTTAGCTGCTTTGATCGGCACAATTGCCCTGGCTCGCCAGTAAGTAATAAATCTTTAGAAATAGCATAAATTAAACTTTGTTCTATGTTATCACACACATTCCCCTTCAATTCTATTTGAAGATTGTTTCTGTCCAAAAAAAATTCTTTTATTCGATCGATTACTAATATATTCCCTTGTTCTGTACTTTTTTTTTGTCAATTGAATGGAATCTATTAAAATTTTGTTCATATTGAAATGAATCGGAATTGATAAGGAGTTGGTCAATCATGCTCGAACATGTACTTGTTATAAGTGCCTATTTATTTTCTATCGGTATCTATGGATTGATCACGAGCCGAAATATGGTTAGAGCCCTTATGTGTCTTGAGCTTATACTGAATGCAGTTAATATAAATTTTGTAACATTTTCTGATTTTTTTGATAGTCGCCAATTAAAGGGTAATATTTTCTCAATTTTTGTTATAGCTATTGCAGCCGCTGAAGCAGCTATTGGCCCAGCTATAGTTTCGTCAATTTATCGTAACAGAAAATCAACTCGTATCAATCAATCGAATTTGTTGAATAAGTAGTATTTATCAGATAAATTATGATATTAATCAAGTCAAATTATCTGTATAATACGTAATCTACAATCATGTTTGTTTGCGAAAACATAAAAAATCAAAGTATCTTGGCCCTATCGCATGAGTTAATCTGAAAGTAGATTGATTATAAAAATTCTGATAAATTATTGACTCATCTGGTATCTAAATATATAATTCATTTACAAATTTACTCGATCGAAAATTTATAGTGTTAAAAAAAAATTGTAGATACAATGTCACATTCAGTAAAGATTTATGATACATGTATAGGGTGTACTCAATGTGTCCGAGCTTGCCCCACGGATGTATTAGAAATGATACCTTGGGGCGGATGTAAAGTTAAGCAAATAGCTTCGGCTCCAAGAACAGAAGACTGTGTTGGTTGTAAGAGATGTGAATCTGCCTGTCCGACGGATTTCTTGAGTGTTCGAGTTTATTTATGGCATGAAACAACTCGAAGCATGGGTCTAGCTTATTGATACGTTCCATAAAAACCCCTTGAATACATTTGATTTCTTTTTTACCGACAAAAACTCGTGTTCAAAATATATATTTATATTTTTTATTTCATTTTCGAACATGGGTTTTTTTAGTCCAAGTGTATTTTGTTTTTACTACGAATTATTTTCCTTGGTTAACAATAGTTGTAGTTTTGCCAATATTTGCGGGTTTCTTACTTTTCTTTCTCCCTCATAGGGGAAATAAAGTAATTAGATGGTATACAATATGTATCTGTGTACTCGAACTCCTTCTAACAACCTATGCATTTTGTTATCATTTCGAATTAGACGATCCATTAATCCAACTGACGGAGGATTATAAATGGATCCTTTTTTTTGATTTTTACTGGAGATTGGGAATAGATGGACTTTCCGTAGGACCCATTTTATTGACGGGATTTATCACCACTTTAGCTACTTTAGCCGCTTGGCCAGTTACTCGAGATTCCCGATTATTCCATTTTCTAATGTTAGCAATGTATAGCGGTCAAATAGGATCATTTTCTGCTCGAGACCTCTTACTATTTTTTATCATGTGGGAGTTAGAATTAATTCCCGTTTATCTACTTCTATCGATGTGGGGAGGAAAGAAACGTTTGTATTCAGCTACAAAGTTTATTTTGTACACTGCGGGAAGTTCTGTTTTTTTGTTAATGGGAGTTATGGGTATCGGTTTATACGGTTCTAATGAACCAACTTTAAATTTTGAAACATCAGCTAATCAATCGTATCCTGTAGCACTGGAAATAATATTCTATATCGGATTTCTTATTGCTTTTGCTGTCAAATCACCGATTATACCCTTGCATACATGGTTACCAGACACCCACGGAGAGGCACATTACAGTACTTGTATGCTTCTAGCCGGAATCTTATTAAAAATGGGAGCATATGGATTGGTTCGGATCAATATGGAATTATTACCCTACGCCCATTCTATCTTTTCACCCTGGTTGATGATAGTAGGCATAATTCAAATAATCTATGCAGCTTCAACATCTCCTGGTCAACGCAATTTAAAAAAAAGAATAGCTTATTCCTCCGTATCTCATATGGGTTTCATAATTATAGGAATTGGCTCTATAAGCGATATGGGACTCAATGGAGCTATTTTACAAATAATCTCTCATGGATTTATTGGCGCTGCGCTTTTTTTCTTGTCGGGAACAAGTTATGATAGAATACGTCTTGTTTATCTCGACGAAATGGGTGGAATGGCTATCCCAATTCCAAAAATATTCACGACTTTCAGTATCTTATCGATGGCTTCCCTTGCATTGCCGGGCATGAGCGGTTTTGTTGCAGAATTAATAGTATTTTTTGGAATAATTACCAGCCAAAAATACCTTTTAATGACAAAAATACTAATTACGGTGGTAATGGCAATTGGAATGATATTAACTCCCATTTATTTATTATCTATGTTACGCCAGATGTTCTATGGATATAAGCTTTTTAATGCTCAAAATTCTTATTTTTTTGATTCGGGACCGCGGGAGTTGTTTGTTGCGATCTCTATCCTTATATCTGTCATAGGTATTGGTATTTATCCAGATTTTGTTTTCTCACTATCAGTTGACAAGGTCGAAGCTATTTTATCTAATTATTTTTCTAGATAGTTTTCATAAAAAAATGAAACAGCAATACTATAATCATTAATCATTATTTTATAAATAGTTCATTCCACAATAAAAAAAAAGAAGTTTTTTTTTCTTTTCTTAATTCTTTTTCTTAAGTAAACTAAAAAAAAATGAATTGGACTTCCTCATACATGAGGCTTTTGTGAGAACCATTTGAATCACTACATTACTTGATTCAAGGGGTTCTCGATGTTTTACACACAGTTTTCTTATCTATACTCTCCCATGTTTGGATTCGTCAGGCCCTTTCTTGAATTCATTCAATCAGATCTTAATGTAAATGAACCATAACTATGTAGCCCTACCCCTAATAGATTGACCCCCAAATAGCATATCCAAATTATAAGAAAACCAATAGAGGCCACAATTGCGGAATTTACACCGTGCAAATTTTTATTTGTTCGAGTATGTAAATAAATTGCGAATATGGTCCAAGTAATAAATGCCCAAGTTTCCTTTGGGTCCCAATTCCAATATGATCCCCACGTCTCATTAGCCCATACTGCCCCTGAAAGAATACCTATGCTTAAAAATATAAACCCTAGACTAATAATACGATAACTCCAATGATCTAATTGTTGAATCAATTGAGACTTATAATAATTCTTCGAAGAAAAAAAAGAAGTGTTTCTTAAAACATTGTTCCATTCGTTCATGTATTGGATCTCATCAAAGGAAAATAACGCATTTAATAAAATTTTGTTTTTACCAAAAATTCTTATAACTTTTGGAAATGTAATGACTATAAGAGCTATTGAAAATAATGATCCACATAAAAGAGATGCATAACCCAATACCATCATACTTACATGCATCATTAACCAATGAGATTGGAGAGCGGGGACTAATAGTGGGGATTGATACATTTCAGTTAAAAAACCCGAAGTAGCAAAACCTTGGGTAAAAATAGTACTTGGCGTGGTTATTGCGCTTACACTAAAATGGTTTTTAGATTTTTTAAAATACGTAAGTATATGAATAACGGAGAAACCCCAAGAAAGAAATAGTAATGATTCATATAAATCACTTAATGGTAAATGCCTCAAATAAATCCAACGAGTAACTAATAATCCAGTTATACAGAAAAAAGTAGCTATCATGCCCTTTTCTGACGAAGCATAGAGTCCTGCGGTCTCATCAACTAATAAGGTTATCAAATGAATTGTAATGACAATTGAAATGACCGAAAAAGATATATGAGTTAATATATGCTCTAAAGTTGAAAATATCATAAAAATTTAATTATTAAAAAAGGTCCCTCAATTAAATTATTTGAATTTAAATCTATTAAATTATAAGAATTAAAATCGGGGACTTGAATTAATTATATTATAGGACTTTTTTTATAATACAAAATGCCATGCCGCCACTCGGACTCGAACCGAGATGCTCTAGCACTGCTTCCTAAGAGCAGCGTGTCTACCGATTTCACCATAGCGGCTTTCCCGAAATCATAATAACCTATTATTATTCAATCGTCGAGATTGAAAGAATAGAATCAATTCTCAATTCAATGTAATATTTTTTAGAAAATGTTTAAATATTTAAGGGGATAAAAAACTCGTTATCGTTATCTTTTAATTTGAAAACTTTTGAAAACTAAAGGGTAAAGTTTTCAAAATAGGGATTTGAGCGTTTTTCAATAAAAATATCTATTATTTGATTTCATTTATTTAATATTTATATGTATTTATTATTATTTATTTCAATAATAATTTAAGGTATCCATTTTTATTTTATTTAACAATAGGATTTTTCGTAGTTTATTCTCTTTCAAAAAAGGAACTGTTGTAACTAGATAGTTCTGGCTTCAATACGTAGATATAATTTTAAAATGCAAATGCTATTTTCCATTTGCATTTTAAAATAAAACGATTCCCTTGTTTTCTTTTTTATCTCATTTTATCAATGAAAAAACAAAATAGGATATTTTTTTCGATTACAATTTCAGCACAGCACCTAATTCAAGAAATTTCGAGAAATATTTCCATAGCTTTGTATTAATCGTTAGGGTTTTCGTTGTGTATAGAATTTGTGTTAGGATTTTGCAAACAAATTTAATTATGTATTCGGTGGGATATATTATATAATAGTAATAATGATTTAGAGAAATTAAAGGTTCATAGAATTTAAAAATAAAGTTTAAACTTAATCAACTAATGTTATCGTTTCAACGCCCCATAAAATTTTCAATAAAGAGTTTTTGTTTACTATTTTTTTTATCTTACATACTTATATAGTAGAATTTTAGAATATTCTATAATATAGAATATTCTAAAAATAAAGAAAAAATTTTTTGTTTTATTGGGGCGATGGGGATTCTTATTTTCCCCACCCCAAAAACGATAAAACAAAGATATGAATATGAAAAAGAAAGGTCAACCCTTATATTTCTATTTCTTTTTATTCGTTGAAAAAGAAAAAAAGTATCGTTTTTCAATTTTCTAATTGAGTAAACAAAAGAATTCTTTTTTTTATTTTACATATACTAAGGAAAACAAATTTCATATTCATCCTCTCAAAACATTAGGAAATTCAAATAATTGCTTTGATTAAAAAAAATGTGAATTTTGTTTGATTTGAATATATTTATTTTAGTTTAGTGACAATTTTCTTTTTTTTTATAAATTCACATTATTATTATTCAATTATTTATATAATTATTATTTAAATAATAATAATTAGAAACAAACTTCTACTAGGCTATTTTTTGAGTCAAACCGATTCAGATTATTCCAATGTTTGATTATTTATTTGATTTGTCCCCAAAAAAACTTTGTGAATTCCCCGTTGAAAGAGATTTTGCTAGCGAAAAAGCTTTCAACGCTGCCCGACGCCCTTTGCTTTTCCAAATATTTTTCCGAATCCGTTTTTTTGATATAGAAGTGCGCTTTTTTGGAGCTGCCATTAAAAAATTATAATAGATTATTCATTGCTATAGTTGGATGTGAAAGACATCTATTGTTCAAAACGAATTGTTCTTTACTATTTTATTTATTTTTTATCCATTTATTCTTTAAATTATATTATACTCCTATCAGAATAGAGATATATAAAATTTAAAATTTTTAGATTAGGAACAAAGAAAATATATATATTAAGTCTTATTTTATTGGATCAAATTGTAGGCTGTCTTTTCTGATTCATACCAAAAAAAAAAATAGCGTTTTTCATATAATTATGCGTTCTTGCTCTATAGCGAGAAATTATTGTAATGTATATTAAATAATCCTAATAAAGAAAATTTTCATTTTCTATATCGTAATAAAATTTTATTTTAAATAAATATTTGTGTTCGTTTTTGTGTTCACTAGTAGTTTCATTGGATCATATCATTTGAACAATTCTAACTTTTTGAGTTGAAATATTTGAAGTATTTGGCAAAAAATTAACAATAATTAAGAATATAAAATTCGATTTTAGTTTTGCCTATTAAAATTATTAACTGATCCCTTTGAAAAGAGATAAGAGCTGGTGAATTAGAAAAATTAATTAGGAATAAAATATACTTTTTTTATGGAATATACGTATCAATATTCATGGATCATACCTTTCATCTCACTTCCAATTCCTATGTTAATAGGAGTGGGACTTCTACTTTTTCCGACGGCAACAAAAAACCTTCGACGTATGTGGTCTTTTCCTAGTGTTTTGTTGTTAAGTATAGTTATGATTTTTTCAGTTTATCTGTCTATTCATCAAATAAATAACAGTTATATCTATCAATATGTATGGTCTTGGACTATCAATAATGATTTTTCTTTAGAGTTGGGCTACTTGATCGACCCACTTACTTCTATTCTGTCAATATTAATCACTACCGTTGGAATTATGGTTCTTATTTATAGTGACAATTATATGTCTCATGATCAAGGATATTTGAGATTTTTTGCTTATATGAGTTTGTCCAATACGTCAATGTTGGGATTAGTTACTAGTTCTAATTTGATACAAATTTATATTTTTTGGGAATTGGTTGGAATGTGTTCTTATCTATTAATAGGTTTTTGGTTCACCCGACCTACTGCGGCGAATGCTTGCCAAAAGGCGTTTGTAACTAATCGCGTGGGGGATTTTGGTTTATTATTAGGGATTTTTGGTCTTTATTGGACAACGGGAAGTTTAGAATTTCGGGATTTGTTTAAAATATTCAATAATTTGATTTATAATAATCAAGTTAATTTATTATTTGTTACTTCCTGCGCCTTCCTATTATTTGCAGGTGCTGTTGCTAAATCTGCTCAATTTACTCTTCATGTATGGTTACCTGATGCTATGGAGGGACCTACCCCCGTTTCGGCTCTTATACATGCTGCTACCATGGTAGCAGCGGGAATTTTTCTTGTCGCTCGGCTTCTTCCGCTTTTTATAGTAATACCTTACATAATGAATCTAATAGCTTTGATAGGTATAATAACAGTACTATTTGGAGTTACTTTAGCTCTTGCTCAAAAAGATATTAAGAGAAGTTTAGCCTATTCTACAATGTCTCAATTGGGTTATATGATGTTAGCTTTGGGTATAGGGTCTTATCAAGCTGCTTTATTTCATTTGATTACTCATGCTTATTCAAAAGCCTTGTTGTTTTTAGGATCTGGGTCCATTATTCACTCAATGGAATTGGTTGTTGGATATTCTCCAGATAAAAGTCAGAATATGGTTCTTATGGGTGGTTTAACAAAGCATGTGCCAATTACAAAAAATGCTTTTTTATTAGGTACCCTTTCTCTTTGTGGTATTCCACCCCTTGCTTGCTTTTGGTCCAAAGATGAAATTCTTAATGATAGTTGGTTGTATTCACCGATTTTCGCAATAATAGCCTGTTCCACAGCAGGATTAACAGCATTTTATATGTTCCGCATCTACTTACTTACTTTTGAAGGACATTTAAACCTTTATTTTAAAAATTACAGCGGAAAAACAAAAAACTCCCTCTATTCAATATCATTATGGGGTAAAGAAGGATCAAAAACGATAAAAAAAAACTTTCGTTTCTTATCATTATTAACAATGAATAATAATAAAAGGTCTTCTTTTTTTTGGAAAAAAACAACATATCGAATTGATAGTAATGTAAGAAATATGATGCACCCTTTTGTTACTATTCCCCACTTTGGTACTAAGAATACCCTTTCGTATCCCTATGAATCAGATAATACTATGCTATTTCCTATGTTTCCGTTATCCCTATTTACTTTGTTTGTTGGAGTCATAGGAATTCCGTTCAATCAATTCAATCAAGAACCAATCTTTTTTGATATATTAGACAAATGGTTAACTCCCCCGATAAACTTTTTAGATCAAAGTTCAAAAAATTCTGTGAATTGGTATGAATTTGTTAAAAATGCAACCTTTTCAGTCAGTATAGCTTACTTCGGAATATTTATAGCGTCTTTCTTCTATAAGCCCGCTTATTCATCTTTACAAAATTTGAACTTTCGTAATTCATTGGTTAAAAATTTTACTAATAATTTTTTTTTTGAAAAAATTATAAATATAATATACGATTGGTCATACAATCGTGGTTACATAGATGCTTTTTATAGAATATCCTTAATTGGGGGTATAAGAGCATTAGCGGAATTAACTTATTTTTTTGATCGACGGGTAATTGATGGAATTACAAATGGGGTGGGTATTCTTAATTTTTTTGTAGCAGAAAGTATTAAATATTTAGGAGGTGGTCGAATCTCGTCTTATCTCTTATTGTATGTATTTTTTGTATTGATTTTTATTTTTATATTAATTTACTTTTTGGTTGTTTTTCATTTCTAACAACATTTTCAAATTTCTCATTTTTTATATTTTCAAATTTCTCATTTTTTA